AKAACCTTTAGGCTTGTCATCCAGGAACTTGTTCGGAAATACCGTAATGAAAGGAACATAGGAGTTTGTCGCTAGGTATTTGACCAAATAGGATCGTCCAGTTCCTATAGAACCTATCACTAAAATACCCCTAGAAGGGGATAGGGCTAAGCGGAGCGAAAAGGGTTTTCCATGAGATGGGAAATGAGAACTATTAGCCCCACACGAGGTTTGTGAATAAGTGATTGTCTGATAATGAGCAAGGAATATCCGTCTTTCTGCTAAACAGGATCTATTGAACTCATAATTCATTAGATACTTTTTATGAATGTCAACTAAGTATCGTAAGTAAATGGATCCCGGTTGTTCAATCATTTGATAACCAGAGTCATTCTTTGATAAACGATCACTATGAGTCAGACTCAATAGAATTTGATCAATCCTTTTTTCCGTCGTTAAGGTGGAGAACTGAACCAAGAATTCTCTTTCTTCATCATCAATCGAATCACTGTTCGCGACCCAGGATTCTATTTTATCATCAATCCAATCACCGTTCACGTTTTTTCTTTTTCTTATCAATGAATAGATCTCTTTACTTGTACGACTTAGATGTCTCGTATTTCTCGAAAAAGTGATTCGATTGATGGGATTTGGTATGATACTGATGAGATCGATGAGATTGATATTCAAATATTTCTTCTTAGAACGTATTGATTTGACCCCATAAGCGGGACCACCACCCAATAGCATGTTGCCGCCAGAAGCAGAATCCCGTATTTCTTCCAGAGAATCTCCTAATTGTTCCAGAGCAACTAGAAAGAGATTCTTTAACCAGAAAGAATTCAGTTCAGATGTAGGATACCTATCCAGAAGTTTTCGCAACTCAATCATGTATGATGGAATCATCAAAGATTTGATCTTTTCTAACTCTGTCTGTAACTCACTAGAGGCTCGGAAAACAAAGAGAAGATGTGTACGAACGAGATATCCAGCAACAAGAAGAAGGAAAAGAATTGAATAGAGGAACTCCCAAGCATTTGGTGATCTCAGATGTGTCCATATCAATGGAATGGGTGACTCATTATTTCGATGAATCATTTCTTCGGACAGAAGAAGATTCTGTAAACACTTACTCGAACTCTCACTTATCAGATTCCGTTGTGGAAGAATCGACCACCACTTTTTCTGAGGAATTGGCCATGATATATCTGATCCATGCCTAATATCATGAAAAACGGACACAAAATTTTGACTGCCACTTAGGGAATATTGAAAGGGAATATTCAATATCAAATAAATATTGTTTTTTAAGGTGAAATAAAGATATTTACACCCCGTCCAAGTAAGGAACCATGGCATATAGGTTTGGAACAAATTCCATTTTGAGAGATTTGAAAAAGCACTATCTCGTTGAAGGGTTCTACCTATTTCCCCCTTCTCAACGTTTTTCTTTAGACAAAGACTCAGTTCTTTCCTCTTTCCGGACGGCACATATTTCTCAAAACATGGAGTGTGAATCAAACCCATGTTTGAATTGAAACGGAGATAGTGATGCAAGTTTTTCCCTTCTGAATCAGATAGATTCATATCTGAAAGAAGCTGACAATAAGTTCTTTCAAAATTGACTATTTGTTCCTCTATTACAGGTGTTCCAGAAATGTCTGCAATCGAGTAAATAGGAACGGATGGATCGGATCGAATTGAAAAATGGAAAGATTTGTACAAGTTATACGTTTCGTTACCACTTTGTGGAACATTGTTAGGTATGAATATGCCAGATACCTGTGACTCAATTGGTGAAATAGTCTCTCTCTCTCCCAAAACATGTTTTTTTTTACTGAAACACAAAGAAAATATTTTGTTGCGAATGCACAAGATATTTGGGAATTGTGCATACGTAAAATCATAATTATGGATACGGGTCTTTTCCCCATCAAAATGGAATCCTTTGTTACAATAGAACCAGAAGCGATGGGGATGATTCAAGAATTGAAGTCTATTTGCTCTATAAAAAGAAGATATCAATGAACTTTTCTGAGGATTCAACCAATTGTTTCGATCGTGGGATATCATTGATAAATAGGAATCCGTGTTCTCAAAGGATTTCCTGCGATTTTTTCTAGTACGGAATGAGTCAATCATGCACTTTTGTATCTTGTTGAACAAAAAAGGTAATATTGTTCCTGTATTGATTAAAAATTTCGATCTTTGGGAAGTATCATGATCATACAATAAGAAGGGTTTCAATTTATTCAAATAAACGATTTGAACACCTATTGATTCTAACAACTGATTGCCGGGTTGATCATTCAGACCTTTCAATTCATAGATGTGGATTTCGGCCCTATGAATGGAGATATTCCCGAAACTCACAACGAAAAAAGGAAGTGACTTAGATAAAAAGAGAAGCGACTTGGACAAAAGGAGAAGTGACTTGGACAAAAAGAAACGAAGTGACTTGGACAAATCTTGTTTGTCGATAACCTCGGACCAATCAATCGAATATTGATTAATACGTAATCGATCGAACATTACTTGAAAACGGTGTTTCTGCTCAGAAACGAAATGCTCCAAATATTCCTGGAAATTCTTGCTTCCATTGGAGCATTTGTATCTATATACATTAGGATCCAGATTCGTGGATCTCTCGGTTCGAGAAATAAGAGGATCGAACCACTTCTTCTTAATCTTTTTCAAATTGGATAAATGTTGGTTGATCTTATCTATTATTATAGTTAGATGATTCAGAATATCATTTCCTATTGGGTGCTTTTGAATTCCTATGGGATGCTTTTGAATTCCATATGCGAAGTTGGAATCGGGTCGATTCATTAAAAAGAATCGATTCAATACATTTCTTATGTACCCATAGGTACTATATTGGATTTGAATCTGATTTCGGATCAATCTATATTGATGGATCGCCTCCATTATGTTGTTGTGAGCAAATACCGCTATTTTTGGTTTTGGATCTTCCAAATCATTCCCGCAGGAGATCCGGACCGATTTTTTTTTTATCTTTCGATAAAAAGATTCATTCTCTTCATCAAAAATAGAAGGTAGAACCAATAAAGATTTCTTTTTCGATTCATCCCCGGAGTTGAATACCTCATTCAATAATTTTCCGTAGGAATCAATAGACAAGCCAAATTCCTTATTCTGATAGGCTAAACCCGGCTCGGTTATTGATAGAGTGAATAGATCTGCCATTTCTTGAAATGTCTCTTCTAATTCAAACTCGTGGTGCAACCTGTATCCCCCTTTGTTCCGATCATGGAATAGATGAAATAAATCAAAAAATGCATTTTCGTTCAAGAATGAAATCTTATTGGAACTGTCCATATCCGGTTCATCCTTCGGAACCATATCCCATCCCGGATCTGCTGCAATCGAATGAACTGAGGAGGTATTTTGTAAATACGTAATTATCTTGAATATATCAACTATTTCTTTATTTTTCGATCGCCTCGAAGGGACAAAAGAAACACCTTGTTGTTTCTTCAACAATTTCTGATCTATAGTCGACCTCTCGGTAGGATTCAAACCCAGATGAAGTTCTGACCATCTATCAGAGAAAAAAGAACGAATTGATCTTGTAGGATTCCCAAGAAATTCTTCTATTTCTTCTGGAAGCAGATGATTATTCATCTGCTTCTCACGTTCCGGGAATAGCCGAGCCATTGAGGAATATCCGGAAAGGTATTTTGAGAATCGATCTGATTTTATCTCTGTTCGTTCCGTTTGAAGAAAGGAAGTATCTAAAAGAATTGATCTTTCTTTTAGTTGCTGAATCTCTGTTTGATTGATCAATGTGTGATATTCCGAACCCTCATTACTAATGGAATTGAAAGGATCTATGGATTGATCAGAAAATCCTTTCGATTGGCTAGAATCCGTTACTTGAAAGAAAATGGATCTTATGGAATCATATTGAATATTTGACGATACATTCCGTACCTTGCTAAAAACCCGATTCCTGTTTACCAACCACGCATTGTCTAACCAAATCAAATTCTCTCTCGAGACGTTCCTCAAAAAATCCGATTTGTGCCGATTCTTCCCCCCAATAACGAAGAGATCTTGGCGGAATTGCCACATATGAAATTGAGCACAATTTTGCAAAAAAATACCCCCCTTGTTTCTCGAGAGGAGATGGGAAACATGTTCAATCTCGTTTGATTGAATAGTCGCTTCAGCTCCTTGTTGTTTGAAGAAACCCCCCCCATCAATTGGTCTTTTTTCACGAAAAGCAGACATGAGATAACAAATCAAATGTTTCACTAAAATTTCGAATAGCTGTCCCGAATTCAAGTTGATTATGTTTCGCTTCTTACTCGGAGAAAGGCGGTCAAAGAATTTCCAATCATGGTCCTTGCGGATCGGATCATTCGTATAGGATACAAAAAAAAACTCCAGATATTTTATATCTTTCTCTTTGAATGAGATCTCAATTCCAGCTGCAATTTCATTCGATATCTTACAGCTGGAATTCCTCTTTTTTACGATCACATTCCTCCATCGCCGCGAACCCCAGTTAGATTCAGACATGATACACTTTTTAGTTATTGGAAGAACCCAAGTACTTTCTTTCGGATCCATGAAACAACTCTCATAGATCTTTTTCCCTTTTGGAAGATACAGGAGCGAAACAATCAACCTATTGAGATTGGAAGACCAAAAGGATTCTTTCAATGTATAATTTGGGGGTCCAATGGAGCGCAGAGGCTTAGGAAGAAGCCCCATCAAATAGATATTTTTTCTTTCGACCCTATTTCGATTGTATATAAGGACCGCTACTACAAGTACAAGCAGTACTACACCTTTGGTCGTGCAATGTCGACGAATTGAACCCTGTGAATCACGTGAAATTAGGACACTCCAAATTCGGGAATCAAAAAGTTTCATAAAGCGCTCTTGGTGGAAAAAAAAGGAAGTGAAAGATTTCACCGAATCGGGTTGGATCCATGAATCCAAGAAATCGCGAGAATTCTTGATTTCTCTCAATTCGAAGATCCAGGATTTGAATTGATGTCCTCTCATTTCATTGATTCCTCCTAAAGAATCCAAAAGAATCAAAGTGAATTGAATTTGGGTCACTCGCGATGTACAATGACCCCAGTGAAGCATCCATGGCTGAATGGTTAAAGCGCCCAACTCATAATTGGCGAATTCGTAGGTTCAATTCCTGCTGGATGCAGGCCAACGGGGACATTCAATAAGGCTAGTTCCACTGGCTCCGTATCAATGGAATCTCATCATCCATACATAACGAATTGATATGGTATATTCATACCAACCATAACATATGAAGAGTAAGAACTAGAATTCTTATCGATACTGGAACTCGTGGGGAAGAAAGTAGATTTATGGATGGAATCAAATATGTAGTCTTTACAGAAAAAAGTATTCGGTTATTGGGGAACAATCAATATACTTCTAATGTCGAATCAGGATCAACTAGGACAGAAATAAAGCATTGGGTCGAACTCTTCTTTGGCGTCAAAGTAATAGCTATAAATAGTCATCAACTCCCGGGAAAGGGTAGAAGAATGGGACCCATTATGGGACATACAATGCATTACAGACGTATGATCATTACGCTTCAACCGGGTTATTCTATTTTACCTCTTATAGAGAAGAGAAAAGAATTTAAGTAAAAAAAAAAAAGAAAAAAAAATACTAAATAACACGGCGATACATTTATACAAAACTTCTACCCCGAGCATACGCAAAGGATCCGTAGACAGTCAAGTGAAATCCAATCCGCGAAATAATTTGATCTATGGACAGCATCGCTGTGGTAAAGGTCGTAATTCCAGGGGAATCATTACCGCAGGGCATAGAGGAGGAGGCCATAAGCGTCTATACCGTAAAATCGATTTTCGACGGAATGAAAAAGACATATCTGCTAGGATCGTAACCATAGAATATGACCCTAATCGAAATGCATACATTTGTCTCATACACTATGGAGATGGTGAGAAAAGATATATTTTACATCCCAGAGGGGCTATAATTGGAGATACCATTGTTTCCGGTACAGAAGTTCCTATATCAATGGGAAATGCCCTACCTTTGAGTGCGGTTTGAACTATGGATTTACGTAATTGGAAGTAACCAATTAGGTTTACGACGAAACCTAGAAATTGATCACTGATCCAATTTGAGTACCTCTACGGGATAGACCTCAACAGAAAACTGAAGAGTAACGGCAGCAAGTGATTGAGTTCAGTAGTTCCTCATATAAAATTATTGACACTCAAGATATGGTAATATGGAGAAGACAAAATTGTTTGAAGCACGGACAAAAGCGGAAGCGACCCTTGTTTCAAAGAGAAGAGGATGGGTTATTCACATTTCATTTGATGGTCAGAGGTGAATTGAAAGCTAAGTGGTGGTAATTCTAAAAATCCCCCCGGGGAAAAGATGTCTCCTACGTTACCCGTAATATGTGGAAGTAGCGACGTAATTTCATAGAGTCATTCGGTCTGAATGCTACATGAAGAACAGAAGCCAGATGACGAAACGGAGAGACCTAGGATGTATAAGATCATAACATGAGTGATTTGGCAGATTTGTATTCCTATATATCCACTCATGTGGTACTTCATCACATGATTCATATAAAATCCATCTGTCTAGATATCATCATATAATATATATATATACATCCGGAAAGCCGTATGCTTTGGAAGAAGCTTGTACGGTTTGGGAAGGGGTTTTTATTGATCAAAAAGAAAAATCTACTTCAACCCATATGCCCTTAGGCACGGCCGTACATAACATAGAAATCACGCTTGGAAAGGGTGGACAATTAACTAGAGCAGCAGGTGCTGTAGCGAAACTGATTGCAAAAGAGGGTAAATCGGTCACATTAAGATTTCCATCTGGGGAGGTCCGTTTGATATCCAAAAACTGCTCAGCAACAGTCGGACAAGTGGGTAATGTTGGGGCAAACCAGAAAAGTTTGGGTAGAGCCGGATCTAAGTGTTGGCTAGGTAGGCGTCCTGTAGTAAGAGGGGTAGTTATGAACCCTGTAGACCATCCCCACGGGGGTGGTGAAGGGAGGGCCCCGATTGGTAGAAAAAAACCCACAACCCCTTGGGGTTATCCTGCGCTTGGAAGAAGAAGTAGGAAAAGGAATAAATATAGTAATCGTTTTATTATTCGTCGCCGTAAATAGGAATATTCAAAATCAAATAAATATTGTTTTTTACTCGTCTTTTCAAAAAAAAAGGGGGGGGAATAATAGGCCGTGACACGTTCACTAAAAAAAAATCCTTTTGTAGCTAATCATTTATTGGAAAAAATAAAGAAGCTTAACATGAGAGAGGAAAAAGAGATAATAGTAACTTGGTCCCGGGCATCTACCATTATACCCACAATGATCGGCAATACAATTGCCATTCATAATGGAAAGGCGCATTTACCTATTTATATAACGGATCGTATGGTGGGTCAAAAATTAGGAGAATTTGCACCTACTCTTACTTTCCAGGGACACGCGAGAAACGATACTAGATCTCTCCGTTAATAAAATAAAGTGAAATAGGTGCTCATCGTTCATTGGCGGGAGGCGAACCTTATCTTATGTCAAAGTGGAGAAAGTGGAAGAAGACCTTGAAAAAGCAGAAGATGAAGAGGAGCTCGAGTACACAAGTACAAGCTTTAGCTCAACGTATATGTATGTCTGCTCACAAAGCACGAAGAGTCATTGATCAGATTCGTGGGCATTCCTACGAGAAAACACTTATGTTACTGGAACTCATGCCTTATCGAGCATTTTATCCCATTTTTAAACTGGTTTATTCTGCAGCAGCAAATGCTAGTCACAATAAAAGTTTCAACGAAGCTGATTCAGTCATTAGTAAAGCCGAAGTCAATGGGGGTACTATCGTGAAAAAGTTAAAACCCAGGGCTAGAGGACGTAGTTATCCGATAGAAAGACCCGCCTGTCATATAATTATTGTACTGAAGGATAGCTCTAAAAAGAAAACAGATCAGGATATATTTTTAGAAACAAAAAATGTATGGAGAGATCCTATAATAGAAAGATATATAGAGAAGGAGAGAGAGAGAGAAAAAAAAAGATGGGTCAAAAAATAAATCCACTTGGTTTCCGCCTTGGCGAAAACCAAAGTCATCGTTCCCTTTGGTTCGCACAACCAAAAAGTTATTACATAGGTCTCCAGGAAGATGAAAAAATACGAGATTGTATCAAGATATATGTACAAAAAAATATAAGAGTATCTTCAAGTTTCGAAGGAATTGGAATTGCACATATAGAGATTCAAAAAAAAATGGACTTGATCCAGGTCATAATCTATATTGGATTCCCAAATTTGTTAATAGAAGGCCAAACACGAGGAATCGAAGAATTGCAGATCAATGTACAAAAGGGGCTTCATTCTGTGAATCGGAGACTTAACATTGCTATTACAAGAGTTGCAAAACCTTATGGACAACCTAATATTCTTGCAGAATATATAGCTCTACAATTAAAGAATAGGGTTTCGTTTCGAAAGGCAATGAAAAAAGCTATTGAATTAACTGAACAAGCAGACACAAAAGGAATTCAAGTGGAAATTGCAGGGCGTATCGACGGAAAAGAAATTGCACGTGTCGAATGGATCAGAGAAGGTAGGGTTCCCCTCCAAACCATTCGAGCTAAAATTGATCATTGTTCCTATACAGTTCGAACTGCCTATGGGGCATTGGGCATCAAAATTTGGATATTTGTAGACGAGCAATAATGGACCCTTCCTTTGCTTGCCATTCTATTCAGTGATAGAACAAAAACTACAAACTATTCCCTTTCACTTCAATAAAAAAAAATGAAAAATGAGCAATTCTAATTCTATAAGGTTGAATAAAAATTCGATTGACCTTTTGGTGGAACTGCTATGCTTAGTGTGTGACTCGTTGGTTTTTTATTTAAAGTTGGGATTCAAAAAACAGACCAGCCCCTAACTAATAACTATAAGAACTAGTAACCAACTCATTGCTTTGTATTATCGAGATCCAAGGAAGCAGTCGCCATATGATGTATCGATCATATAGTTGTAGCAACTGAAATCTTTTTTTTTTCATAAAGGAAAAATCCATTTATAGGTTGGAAAAAAAAAATAGAGGGATGTGGGTAACTGGAAGGGCGAGAGAAAGAGAGAAGGAGAATCTCCATGATATATGATTCCAATATGTATGGTCTATCAATCACATCATATCATAAAAGGCAGTGTGATAAAGCATCAATACTGATTCGTCCATAATTAGATGAATACGGTTCATAAGAAAAATACAAATAATAAAGAGCCCCGAGTCAATAGAGACTGAGGAGATTGGCTCGGGAACGAATTTAATTAGGAGCTCCATTGCATAGTTCAGGCCTAGCCATTAATGGAAAAGCTATGGGAACGACGAAACCTGTGACTGCGGAAGATTCTATTGAAAACGAATCCTAATGATTCATTGGGTGGGATGGCGGAATCAACCAGGAACCAATTAATTTCTTCTGATAGGTCATGGGTTCACCCTACGAATGAAGCAAATATGGAAAGAGTCAATATTCGCCCGCGAAACCATTATTGGATTGCAGTATTTTGACAGATTCGGTAAAGGTCAAGGATTCATTTTCAAAAGAAAGGCATTATCCCATATAAATAAAATAGAAATGTCTAGCCGTATATACTATATACTATACGGCTTCCCGTGTGACAGATTAAATATCAATAAATTCCATGATTCAGTGTATTATTCATTCAATAAATACATATACGTAATATTATTGAATCGTTTCATTCGCGAGGAGCTGGATGAGAAGAAACTCTCATGTCCGGTTCTGCAGTAGAGATGGGATTGAGAAACAACCATCAACTATAACCCCAAAAGAACCAGATTCCGTAAACAACATAGAGGAAGAATGAAGGGAATATCTTATCGAGGCAATCATATTTGTTTCGGCAGATACGCTCTTCAGGCACTTGAACCCGCTTGGATCACATCTAGACAAATAGAAGCAGGACGACGAGCAATGACACGATATGCACGCCGTGGTGGAAAAATATGGGTACGTATATTTCCCGACAAACCCGTTACAGTAAGACCTACCGAAACACGTATGGGTTCGGGGAAAGGATCTCCCGAATATTGGGTATCTGTCGTTAAACCCGGTCGAATACTTTATGAAATGGGCGGAGTATCAGAAACTGTAGCCAGAGCAGCTATTTCAATAGCTGCGTGCAAAATGCCTATACGAACTCAATTCATTATCGCGTGATAGGTATGTGAAGGGTATTTGTGATGAAAAATACAATCGCAGATTTTTGGATTTCTGGGCAGACAATATTTCTCTCTTTTTCCTTTGCCTTTTGCATTGAAAGAGCAGATTCAAAAAAAAAAAAAAATGATATGATTCAACCTCAGACCCATTTGAATGTAGCGGACAACAGCGGGGCTCGAGAATTGATGTGTATTCGAATCATAGGAGCTAGTAATCAACGATATGCTCATATTGGTGACGTTATTGTTGCTGTAATCAAAGAAGCAGTGCCCAATATGCCTCTCGAAAGATCAGAAGTGATCAGAGCTGTAATTGTACGTACATGTAAAGAACTCAAACGCGACAACGGTATGATAATACGATATGATGACAATGCAGCAGTTGTCATTGATCAAGAAGGAAATCCAAAAGGAACTCGCGTTTTTGGAGCGATCGCGCGGGAATTGAGACAGTTGAATTTCACTAAAATAGTCTCATTAGCTCCTGAAGTCTTATAAATACTAGTAGATGAGACCGTGATAGAGTATAGTCAGGTCTCTGAAATAGATTACGTTAGTAGATTGTGTCTCACGCATATACCTTTAATAATTCATAAATAAATAAGAAAAAATGAAAAAAAAAAAAAAGGAACATGTTGATTGTATCAAAACTGGAAGGCACCCATAATTTTAGTTCGTCATGGGTAGGGACACTATTGCCGATATAATAACTTCTATAAGAAATGCTAACATGGATAAAAAAGGAACGGTTCGAATAGCATCTACTAATATCGCCGAAAACATTGTTAAAATACTTCTACAAGAAGGGTTTATTGAAAATGTTAGGAAACATAGGGAAAACAACAAATATTTTTTGGTTTCAACCCTGCGACATAGAAGGAATAGGAAAGGAACATATAGAACTATTTTAAAGCGTATCAGTCGTCCCGGTCTACGAATCTATTCCAACCATCAACGAATTCCTAGGATTTTAGGTGGAATGGGGGTCGTAATTCTTTCTACTTCTCGAGGTATAATGACAGATCGAGAAGCTCGACTAGAAAGAATTGGGGGAGAAATTTTGTATTATATCTGGTGATCCTTCTGGTATCCGAATTTGATCCGTAACTTGCTATTTGGGAAAAAGAGAGGAAAGACGAATTGTCTACTATTACTCCTCCTCCATTAGTTGATACTTCAAGGGGGTTACCTGGAATGAAAGAACAAAAATTGATTCACGAAGGTTTAATTACTGAATCACTTCCCAATGGTATGTTCCGAGTTCGTTTAGACAATGAAGATCTGATTCTAGGTTATGTTTCGGGGAGGATCCGACGGAGTTTTATCCGGATACTACCAGGAGATAGAGTCAAAATCGAAGTAAGTCGTTATGATTCAACTAGGGGACGTATAATTTATAGACTTCGCAACAAAGAGTCGAATGATTAGGCGGCTTTTTATTTGAATTTAAACATTCCTTTCATGGGAATACAATTCGAGGTTCAAAATTTCAAGAGACTTATTTTCTTCCAAGGAGTATATTTGGAATTAAGGAATAACAAATATGAAAATAAGGGCTTCCATTCGTAAAATTTGTGAAAAATGTCGACTGATCCGTAGGCGGGGACGAATTATAGTAATTTGTTCCAATCCGAAACATAAACAGAGACAGGGGTAATCTTTCTAACAAGGGACTTTCTAAACGGTCCGATGTACAAATAAAGGATCTGTTTTGACATGAAATGGATATATCCGTATATCTCCGACTCATATTTATGAGATGATAAAATATGACAAAAGCTATACCAAGAATTGGTTCACGTAAGAATGGACGTAGAATACAAAAAGGAGTTATTCATGTTCAAGCGAGTTTCAACAATACCATTGTGACTGTTACAGATGTAATAGGTCGGGTGGTTTCTTGGTCCTCCGCTGGTACTTGTGGATTCAGAGGCACAAGAAGAGGGACACCATTTGCTGCTCAAACCGCAGCAGGAAATGCTATTCGTACGGCAGTGGATCAGGGTCTGCAACGAGCAGAAGTCATGATAAAAGGCCCTGGTCTCGGAAGAGATGCAGCATTACGAGCCATTCGTAGAAGTGGTATACTATTAAGTTTCGTACGTGACGTAACCCCTATGCCACATAATGGATGTAGGCCTCCTAAAAAAAGACGTGTGTAGAAATTAAAATTGAATGGATTGCAATAGAAATAAATGATTCAATGATCTGATCAAACAATAATATTAGTATGGTTCGAGAAG